AATAAGTTATACCTACTATTGGATTTGAACCAATGACTCCCGCCGTATGAAAGCAATACTCTAACCACTGAGTTAAGTAGGTGATTTATAATCAAAAAGAGAAAGAAATGGAACCCGTCACATCGATGGATTATAAATGTAATATTATTTATAAGCAATACCGATCAAAGAGATAAAAGAAATAGGATGTTGGATCATGTAATATTCATCTTGACAAGAAATTATTGATATGATAAAATATATATCACAAGCACAAGGGCTATAGCTCAGTTAGGTAGAGCACCTCGTTTACACGCGCGCCAATGTTTTTTCAGAGGAGTACATTATGGAATCAAAAAACTTATTGAGAAGTTGATGTCTTACTCCATGACTTTTAGGGAACAAGAGAACAATAGCCTGACAAAAGATTCGGTCCAATTTAGGTGCCCTTTTAGATTTTAGGCAACTATTAGATTTATTAGATTTTAGGCAACTAATAAAACCCATTATTGATTTAAGATATTGATAAGGGGAATACTCAGTCTATTCAATGCTAGGCATAATGAGTATAAAGACCTCAAAAAATTCTTTTTTCGTCCTATCTTATGAACTTTAAGGTGTATGAAGTTTCATATTGGATTATTTAAGTAAAAAGGGGGCGATGGAGACTTCATTTAACTTAGGTTGATCTAAGCCAAAAGCAAACCTACGTCAGGATAACCTTCTTTGAAACACTTCGGTAGTGCTCTCAGATCGGAATCCAAATAAGAAATCAGAGCACATGGAGCCATCTTCTTATCTTCCTGTCAAGAGAATTATGGTAGACTAACTGATTCTTTCTATCAGTTAATGAAAGAGCCCAATGCAAAAAAATGCATGTTGGGTCTTTGAAACAGTTCGAATCATTTTGATAATAATCAGTTTGATCTGTTTTACCGAGAAGGTCTACGGTTCGAGTCCGTATAGCCCTAAAAAAAATAAAATTCAAATACAAAAACAAAAATTGTATAGTTTTTATTTCTTCATTATTGTATTGTTTGTTGTTTATAACTAGCCGCTTGCAATTGCTGGGTTCATCAAAAAAAAAGCATTCTCATAAGCTTGCTCGCAGGAATATTCAGGACAGAGCATAAAGCCGAAATCAAAAAAAAGTGCACTTCAATAGACCCAATCAAATTTTCTTCATTACTCTTCCTAAGTTAATTCCATATGAATTTTTTCCCTTTCCTATCCGCAACCAAAAAGAGTTAGTGATACTGCTTTTCTTTGTCTTTGGGATGCCTGCCGAAGCCTAATGAATTTTTAGAGTCAAAATCATGACACGAACTCATTTAATATATATACGAGCGTTTAATATAAATAAAATCTACCAGTAAGTTACACGGATTTAAAACAACTTACTGTATTTATGGACAAGCTGAGTTTGAAAAATGAGGATCTTTATTAACTTTCATTGTTAACATTGTAAAATAAGCTCTTCTTTTATTGGTATACCTTACTTGGTAAAGCACAAAACAAATGAGTCTTTTCTTGTCCTAACATTCAATTACTAAATTGAATTAATTGAATTAATTATTTATATAAATATATAAATTAATATAAAATTTTCTATATAAANAAAGCATTCTCATAAGCTTGCTCGCAGGAATCATTCAGGACAGAGCATAAAGCCGAAATCAAAAAAAAGTGCACTTCAATAGACCCAATCGCTATTTTTTTTTTTTTTTTTTTATAGATTTTTATAGAGAATCCGAAGTGAGATGCAAAATCGAGAAAAGAGTCTTATTTGTATTTGTATAAGGTATAAGAGCAATAGCAATATATATATTTATAGAAGTAAATGAGAGCAATAGCAATATATATATTTATAGAAGTAAATGGAACAATTCTAGTCGATGAGTCTTGAAATGAGACATGTACCACAGCAAACAAAACTAAGCAGTTCAATCAAAATAAATTGTTATTTTGACTAACCAGTTATGAATGAGTTGACAATTAATTTCAATTCGACTCGAATAATCTAGTATATTTTCTACATTCATAGGAGTGCACCCATGTTTCTGCTTTACGAATATGATATTTTCTGGGCATTTCTAATAATATCAAGTGTTATTCCTGTTTTGGCATTTCTAATTTCCGGCCTTTTATCCCCAATTAGAAAAGGGCCAGAGAAACTTTCTAGTTATGAATCCGGTATAGAACCAATGGGCGATGCTTGGTTACAATTTCGAATCCGTTATTATATGTTTGCTCTAGTTTTTGTTGTTTTTGATGTTGAAACGGTTTTTCTTTATCCATGGGCAATGAGTTTCGATGTATTGGGGGTACCCGTATTTATAGAAGCTTTAATTTTCGTGCTTATCCTAATTCTTGGTTTAGTTTATGCATGGCGAAAAGGAGCATTAGAATGGTCTTAGCTCTTGAATATTCCGACAATAATAATGAAAAAAAAAAGAACATTGAGACAGTTATGAATTCCATTGAGTTTCCCTTACTTGATCGAAGAACCCAAATTTCAGTT